TCCATCTGTCTTCTGGATTTGGAGAAGTGCCGATTTTCAAGAACGTGAGTCTTATGATATGGTGGGAATCTCTTATGATAATCATCCGCGCCTTAAACGTATCCTAATGCCTGAAAGTTGGATAGGCTGGCCCTTACGTAAGGACTATATAACCCCCAATTTTTATGAAATACAAGATGCTCATTGAATGATAATAAATTCATGCTCACTTATACAACACAACTCTAGATTTTATTCAAGTCAAGGAATATTTTTACGTTCTCCTCCTAGATCAAACCGAATACCTATTTCTAATTAATTCCTATTATACAAAAGCAGTCCAGATAGACTGAGCAAAAAAAGGGTTTTATTTCGATTCCCTATTTTGAAAATCAGATATTAATTTTATTCAGCCAGAATGAACAGAAAAATAAGATGATTCAAAGAAGTTCTCTACCCCGAACTTTGTATCGCGCGTATGACTTAGCACAACTAGGAAAGTAAGATAAGATAAACAAGACTAAAAAAAGATTCATCGGAATAGCAGAATACAAAATTAAGAAATGAAAAAAAAAATAAATAAAGGGGAGCCTAATCTCACCTCCTTCTTTACCATAAAGAAAAGATATATTAAATTTTTACCATTTTCTAAAAAGAAAAAGAAGTGCTTCTAGATTATAGACTTATCCACTTAGATGAATAAATCATACTATACTCTATTTATATTATGAACGAATATGTATCCCAATCCATCTCGAGGTATTTGTATCAATACCTATTCGGTAGATCTTTTTTTTTCTCTGCCAGGAACCAGATTTGAACTGGTGACACGAGGATTTTCAGTCCTCTGCTCTACCAACTGAGCTATCCTGACCTTTTCTTGTGCATCATCCTAGTAGAGGATTTGTATCTATGTCAATTAAAGGGATTAAAAAATCAATTAAATAAAGTATTTTAAATTCGAAATTTGAAAATGGGGGGGTAGTCCTACGCATTGTATATGGCTTACTTAATAATACTTAAAAATAGAGTGAATAACCAGGATCCCTTCCCGACACTGGAATAAAAAAGAAATCTATTCTAGGATAAGATCCATTGAGTTCTCTTCGCACTCCTTTGGGAAAGAGTAGAATGAGAAAGCTAATGAATCTTAAATTGATAAAAAGAAAAAAAGAGGATAAATACTATAGTTAGCGAATAAAAGAGGGTTTGGGGATAGAGGGACTTGAACCCTCACGACTTATAAAGTCGACGGATTTTCCTTTTACTAGAAATTTCATTGTTGTCAGTATTGACATGTAGAATGGGACTCTCTCTTTGTCCTCGTCCGATTAATCCACTTTATTAGATGTATAAAGCCCTTCCTTCAAATTTAGAAGAAGTTCCACTAACAACACAACGTAATTAACTCGATTCGTTAGAACAGCTTCCATTGAGTCTCTGCACCTATCCTTTTCCTTTGTATTCTAGTTCGAGAACCCTCTTGTTTTCTCAAAACACGGATTTGGCTCAGGATTGCCCTTTTTTAATTCCAGGGTTTCTCTGAATTTGGAAGTTACCACTTAGCAGGTTTCCATACCAAGGCTCAATACAATCAAGTCCGTAGCGTCTACCGATTTCGCCATATCCCCATTTTCCTCTTCTTTGAGACAAGGATTCCTTGTGTAATTTCATCCATCTCTTAGTTTTTTTTGAATCTATTGAATTCATCACTCGACGTAGTCTAGCAGTTCGACTCTATTTGAGAGACCCCACTTGCTTATTGCAATTCAGAATTGAATTGATTGTATCGTTGAGGTATTTCCAATTCAATCCGAATCAATATATCCCAAAGTTTTTCTCTCCCCCCCCCCTTACTATATTACTTTTTTAGATTATTCAAAATCATACTATAACGCTTGATATTCATTCTTTTTTTTTTTTCTAATAAGAATTAGCTATTTTATTTGCTCTGACTCTATGTCCCCCTTAGTGAAATAGGAATCAATTCTATTCTATATAGAAAAATGGATTTGCGAATTAGAGAAATAAAAAGAAAATTCAATAAATTTTTAAATTTTATTTAAAGATATCTTCTAGTTAAGCATATCAAGGTAACTTTATATTTAAGAAGTTTTAGTTTTTTTTATAAGATTAAGTAGAACTTAAAATTTCGAATCTAGTTAATAGCTAAAATTAATAACTAAGATCTGCGATTTTACGGATTTCCTATACTATATCTATTTCTATTTGTTACACTATTTCTGCTATGTAAGCCCACTTAGCTCAGAGGTTAGAGCATCGCATTTGTAATGCGAGGGTCATCGGTTCAAATCCGATAGTCGGCTTTTTTTCTCTATCGATGTTCTACGAACAAAAATATCTTTTTTTTTCCGAATTCAATGGAGAATCCAGGATCTTTTATGTTTTCTACCTTACAATTTTGATAGATACAAAACAATAAAATAAATAATATATATACAAAAAATGCAGATTTTGGTGAAATTCGATTTTTTGTGGTACTTTAGTTGATTTTACTCTGTTTATCCTGTAGTTTAATTCAGTTTTAATTTCGATGTATTCTGTAATGTAAATACAATGAAATTAATTGTGTAAAATGAAATTTCAATAAAATAAAAAAGGAGTCTTCATGTCCCGTTATCGAGGACCTCGTTTAAAAAAAATACGCCGTCTGGGAGCTTTACCAGGACTCACTAGAAAAACACCTAAATCCGGAAGTAATCTGAAAAAAAAATTCCATTCTGGTAAAAAGGAGCAATATCGTATTCGTCTTCAAGAAAAACAGAAATTGCGTTTTCATTACGGTCTGACAGAACGACAATTACTTAGATATGTACATATCGCTGGAAAAGCAAAAAGGTCAACAGGCCAGGTTTTACTACAATTACTTGAAATGCGTTTGGATAATATCCTTTTTCGATTGGGTATGGCCTCAACCATTCCTGGGGCCCGCCAATTAGTAAACCATAGACATATTTTAGTTAATGGTCGTATAGTCAATATACCAAGTTTTCGTTGCAAACCCCGAGATATTATTACTACGAAAGATAACCAAAGATCAAAAGGTCTGGTTCAAAATTCTATTGCTTCATCTGACCCAGGGAAATTGCCAAAGCATTTGACGATTGACACATTAGAATATAAAGGGCTAGTAAATAAAATTCTAGATAGGAAGTGGGTTGGTCTCAAAATAAATGAGTTGTTAGTTGTAGAATATTACTCTCGTCAGACTTGAACTTAACGAAAAAAAGAAAGGTTCATAGAATTTTCTTCCCCTTACCCTTACCCTTCCCCCGAACTAAATCGACCTAAGACCACTAATTCGTAAGACTACTAATTCGTATTTTCCCACTCAACTAGCAAAAATGGATTAACCCTAGGATCTTTTTTTTTCCTATATGTATATTTTACATCCCACAGTAATTTGCTATAGAAAATTTCTATTAAATAAGATATTATTGCTGGAATAAATTGTTATTTGATTTGCTACATTGTGCTCGTTAACGTTGATAAATTAAGAAAAACGGAAAGAGAGGGATTCGAACCCTCGGTAAACAAAAGTCTACATAGCAGTTCCAATGCTACGCCTTCAACCGCTCGGCCATCTCTCCTACAATAATCTTATTATGGAAAATAAACTGAGTGAATAGCGAGTTTTCTTATTCCTGCAGTACAGGTACAACCGCAACCGCTCGGGGGTTCCATAGTTCTATTGGAAAAATTCCTTTTGCTGTAAGTGGAAGGATCTTAGGTTTTTTTTACCAGGAATTGCGCTCCCTATAAAAGTTTTAGTTTGGGTTTTTCCGCAACCAAAGAAAAAGAGAATGGAATAATTCTTCTTTTCTTCTTATTGCATAATCAAATTTATTGCATAATAAAATAAAGAAACCTTAGAATTCCGTTTGCATAAGGTACGCTACACCATACTGTCGAAATCCAAAATAGGGTATGAGACAATTAATGACTTTGCAAACACGAAATAGCTGATGAGAGAAGTTATTGTTGAGAAATAGGAAAGTCGAATGAAATCCAGTCTTAGTCAAATATTTCATATCTCTTCTTGTCCAAGCAGAATAAAAAGGATACAATTTGAGCTGCGCGGAAAATCCATACCTCTCTTATCCATTTAAAGCATATGGATTTAGAGCATACGGAGGGATCAATTTATAAGAATCGAATGTGTTTGTTTTTATGTTATTTTGTGAAGGAATGAAAACAATTCTATATGGAATGGGTTGGGAATTATGCCTAGATCCCGCGCAAATGGAAATTTCATTGATAAGACCTTCTCAATTGTAGCCAATATTTTATTGCGAATAATTCCGACAACCTCAGGAGAAAAAAAGGCATTTACTTATTATAGAGATGGTGCGATTTGACTCTTTTTTTTTGTTTTTTTTTAGCCCTACCTACACCTTAGTCTTCCGAGAAAGAGAGGGGGTTCACATAGAGAGAACAATATTAGTAAAGCAAACCCACGCTTCGGGAAGGTGAGGTGAACTAACAATTCCTTCTGTCGTGTATCCTCGATTGATGCGGCCTCAGATGCTTCAATTATAGATTTGAGTATTGAGCGAAAGGTTATACCTACAGGATAGGTTATGGATTACAGGCCAACTCTACTCTATTAGTACCAGTAGGCAGCATAGGGGAGAAAAGAAAAGCACTACACCTAGAAATAGGAAAGGAATCAACAAGAGAAAAACTTTGTTAGAAATTAGCCCTTTCCTGATCCGTATCAGGGTTGGGAAGAATGGTTGGGATAACAAACAACCATCAGGTTTGTACTTTGGATACCCCTATAACCATCAAAGATCGTTGAAGTGGCTAATTCCTCTAAATAGGGGGCGTTGAGAACAAATAAATTCTTGGAGCTATTGTTTTTTTCTAGCATTAATAAAATTCATTGGTGTTAAGAAAAACCTCTTGCGAGAAGGTTGGCTAGAGATTTCTTGGAAAAATACCAGCCCCTTTCGATTCATAATGAGACGGGACTAATTCTATTTTTATTCTATAGATTATTTCGCTTAGTACTATGTATAGAAGGGAGGAGCCGTATGAGATGAAAACCTCATGTACGGTTTTGGAACGGAGATTTTTTGAATAGAATGAACGACCGTAACGGATGTTGGCTCAATCCGAAGGAAATTATGCGGAAGCTTTGCAAAATTATTATGAAGCTACGCGACTAGAAATCGACCCCTATGATCGAAGTTATATACTCTATAACATAGGACTTATACACACAAGCAATGGAGAGCATACAAAGGCTTTGGAATATTATTTCCGGGCACTAGAACGAAACCCTTTCTTACCGCAAGCTTTTAATAATATGGCCGTGATCTGTCATTACGTGCGACTATCTCCACTATAGAAAGAAAAAAAGAGAGGATCAAATTTTCTAGTAAATACTAAAAAAAAAAGGCTTTCTACATAGGGATCGTAAAAACAACGATTTTTCCCTATCAGCTGTAGGAAGGAAGGACACTTCAAGAGAATCAAAAAAGGAAGAAAGTATCGCCTATACTACTACTCTATGGATAAAGCTCTCAAATTGATAGGGAAAGCACCGTAAAGATCAATTAGTGAGCGACTGGGTCGATACAATTAAAAAAACTGCTTACTTATCTTATCCCACGATATGGGGTCAAATTTAGGAATCCGCTTATGTAATAGAGCCGATCCACTAAGGGATTAAGCAGCGGTGTAGTATCAGATCCCAAAGATAGTAAGTTCTTTTTTCTTTCTTATGTAAAAAAGTCTTTTTCAAGGATTCTATAGAGATTTCATATATGAAACCGGGATAGTTACCTTTTAGAAAATTCGAACGAAGGCTCTAGATCTATCTATGCTTCATTCTTCTGAAGGTGGGAAAAAAGATCAAACTGATTATGGATAAAAATTAGGGTTTGAAACTTAGGTAATTAACTTCTTCTGCTTAACCCAAAAACAAATTCGATGGATTTTTTAGAAATCGAATTCAGTTAAGATAGGGTAAATTAAGATAGCAATTTATGAGCCGTATGAGGTAGGAAACTCTCAAGTACGGTTCTAAGGGAAGGAACTGCCTATTCCGACCGAGGAGAACAGGCCATTCTACAGGGTGATTCGGAAATTGCAGAAGCTTGGTTTGATCAAGCTGCTGAGTATTGGAAACAAGCTATCGCGCTTACTCCGGGAAATTATATTGAAGCACAGAACTGGTTGAAGATTACGAAGCGCTTTGAATTTGAATAAGGGCACGCTCCTTATTTTTCATAAAATGGGTGGTTTGGTTATTGATCCATTAATCAAATAAATTAGGTCGTAAGATCGAATCAAGAATTTTATTATATCCCTTTCTTCTACCTTCTATTTTATATGATATTTCAAAAGGATAAACCATAGGGATAGGGTCCAGAATAGAAGTAATAAAGTGAATAAAAAGAAAAAATAGTGGCAATATAAATATTGCTAATATATCAGGACTGTCTTATTGATAATTCTAATGAGTTATCCTGGAATTTAGAATAAAATAAAAAACCCTATATTATGCTCAAGGAAAGTAGATGTATATAGGAGCTTATACCTTCAAAAAAAATACACCAGTTTCTTAAATTTCAATTTGTTTTTCTTACGTCGGGAAATATTTGTTTTTCAAGACAAACAGTGTCCGTTAGGCACCTAATCTTTATGTCATAATAGATCCGAACACTTGCCTCGCATTGACTTCAATATATAATTGCTCCAGTGAATAACTAAAAAAAATAGAAGAACGATAGATAGTAAAGAAAAGAACTAACCATAATATCTATCTTTCAAAATCTATCTTTCAAAGATTCACTAAAAAGACAGTTGGCGAGTCTCTTTGTATGTCTTGTCCGGAAAGAGGAGGACTTAATGATTATTCGTTCGCCGGAACCAGAAGTAAAAATTGTTGTGGATAGGGATCCTGTAAAAACATCTTTTGAAGAATGGGCCAGACCCGGCCATTTCTCAAGAACACTAGCTAAGGGCCCTGATACTACCACTTGGATCTGGAACCTACATGCTGATGCTCACGATTTCGATAGTCATACGGGTGATTTGGAGGAGATCTCTCGAAAAGTCTTTAGTGCTCATTTCGGGCAACTCTCCATTATCTTTCTTTGGTTGAGTGGCATGTACTTTCATGGTGCCCGCTTTTCCAATTATGAAGCATGGCTAAGTGATCCTACTCACATTGGACCCAGTGCTCAGGTAGTTTGGCCTATAGTAGGGCAAGAAATATTGAATGGTGATGTAGGCGGGGGTTTCCGAGGAATCCAAATAACCTCTGGCTTTTTTCAGCTTTGGCGAGCATCTGGAATAACTAGTGAATTACAACTCTATTGTACTGCAATTGGTGCATTGATTTTTGCAGCGTTAATGCTTTTTGCTGGTTGGTTCCATTATCACAAAGCCGCTCCAAAATTAGCTTGGTTCCAAGATGTAGAATCCATGTTGAATCACCACTTAGCAGGATTATTAGGACTTGGGTCTCTTTCTTGGGCGGGACACCAA